TCAACTAAGTATCGTAAGTAAATTGATCCCCGTTGTTCAATCATTTGATAACCAGAGTCATTCTTTGATAAACGATCACTATGAGTCAGACTCAATAGAATTTGATCAATCCCTTTTTCCGTCGTTAAGGTGGAGAACTGAACCAAGAATTCTCTTTCTTCATCATCAATCGAATCACTGTTCGCGACCCAGGATTCTATTTTATCATCAATCCAATCACCGTTCACGTTTTTTCTTTTTCTTATCAATGAATAGATCTCTTTACTTGTACGACTCAGATGTCTCGTATTTCTCGAAAAAGTGATTCGATTGATGGGATTTGGTATGATACTGATGAGATCGATGAGATTGATATTCAAATATTTCTTCTTAGAACGTATTGATTTGACCCCATAAGCGGGACCACCACCCAATAGCATGTTGCCGCCAGAAGCAGAACCCCGTATTTCTTCCAGAGAATCTCCTAATTGTTCCAGAGCAACTAGAAAGAGATTCTTTAACCAGAAAGAATTCAGTTCAGATGTAGGATACCTATCCAGAAGTTTTCGCAACTCAATCTTTGATGATTCCATCATACATGATTTGATCTTTTCTAACTCTGTCTGTAACTCACTAGAGGCTCGGAAAACAAAGAGAAGATGTGTACGAACGAGATATCCAGCAACAAGAAGAAGGAAAAGGATTGAATAGAGGAACTCCCAAGCATTTGGTGATCTCAGATGTGTCCATATCAATGGAACGGGTGACTCATTATTTCGATGAATCATTTCTTCGGACAGAAGAAGATTCTGTAAACACTTACTCGAACTCTCACTTATCAGATTCCATTGTGGAAGAATCGCCCACAATTTTTTCTTAGGAATTGGCCATGATATATCTGATCCATGCATAATATCATGAAAAATGGACACAAATTTTTGACTGCTACTTAGGGAATATTGAAAGGGAATATTCAAAATCAAATAAATATTGTTTTTTAACAGGGTGAAATTTATGAAATTTAGATATTTGCACCCTGTCGAAGTAAGGAACCATGGTATATAGGTTTGGAACAGATTCCATTTTGAGAGATTTGAAAAAGCACTATCTCGTTGAAAGGTTCTACCTACTTCCCGTTTCTCAACGCATTTCTTTAGACAAAGACTCCGTTTTTTCCTCTTTCCTGATGGTAAATATTTCTCAAAACATGGAGTGTGAATCAAACCCATGTTTGAATTGAAACTGAGATAGTGATGCAAGTTTTTCCCTTCTGAATCAGATAGATTCATATCTGAAAGAAGCTGACAATAAGTTCTTTCAAAATTGACTATTTGTTCCTCTGTTAGAGGTGTTCCAGAAATGTCTGCAATCGAGTAAATAGGAACGAATGAATCGGATCGAATTGAAAAATGGAAAGATTTGTACAAGTTATACCTTTCGTCACCACTTTGTGGAAAATCGTTAGGTATGAATATGTCAGATACCTGTGACTCGATTGGTGAAATAGTATCTCTCTCCCCAAAAACATGTTTTTTTTTTTTACCGACACACAAAGAAAATATTTTGTTGCGAATGAACAAGATATTGAGGAATTGTCCATATGTAAAATCATAATTATGGATACGGGTCTTTTCCACATAAAAATGGAATCCTTTGTTACAATAGAACCAGAAGTGATGTGGATGATTCAAGAATCGAAGTCTATTTGCTTTATAAAAAGAAGATATCAATGAACTTCTATGAAACGGTTTTACGGGATTCAGCCAATTGTCTCGATCGTGGGATATCATTGAGAAATCGAAATCCGTGTTCTCAAAGGATTTCCTGCGATTATTTCTAGTATGGAATGAGTCAATCATCCACTTTGGTATCTTATTGAACAAAAATGGTAATATTGTTCCTCCATTGATCAAGAATTTCGATCTTTGGGAAGTATCATGATCATACAATAAGAAGGGTTTCAGTTTATTCAAATAAACGATTTGAACACCTATTGATTCTAACAACTGATTGCAGAGTTGATCATTCAGACCTTTCAATTCATAGATGTGGATCTCGGACCTATGAATGGAGATATTCCCGATACTCACAAAGAAAAAAGGAAGTGACTTAGACAAAAAGAGAAGTGACTTGGACAAAAAGAGAAGTGACTTGGACAAAAAGAAACGAAGTGACTTAGACAAATCTTGTTTGTCGATAACCTCGGACCAATCAATCGAATATTGATTAATACGTAATCGATCGAACATTACTTGAAAACGGTGTTTCTGTTCAGAAACGAAATGTTCCAAATGTTCTTGGAAATTCTTGCTCCCATTGGACCATTTGTATCTATATGCATTAGGATCCCGATTCATGGATCTCTCGGTTCGAGAAATAAGAGGATCGAACCACTTCTTCTGACTCTCTTTCAAATTGGATAAATGTTGGTTGATCGTATATTTTATTATAGTTAGATGATTCAGAGTATCATTTCCTATTTGATGCCTTTGAATTCCATATTCGAAGTTGCGATCGGATCGATTCATTAAAAAGAATCGATTCGATATATTTCTTATGTACCCATAGGTGCTATATTGGATTTGAATCAGATTTCGGATCAATCTATATTGATTGACCGCCTCCATTATGTTGTTGTTAGCAAATACCACTATTTTTGGTTTTGGATCTTCCAAATCGGAGATCCGGACCGATTTTTTTCTGATCCTTCGATAAAAAGATTCATTCTCTTCATAAAAAATAGGAGGTAGAACCCATAAAGATTTCTTTTTCGATTCATCCCTGGAGTTGAATACCTCATTCAATAATTTTTTTTGATCCAATCCGTAGGAATCGATAGACAAGGCAAATCCCTTATGATACACCAAACCCGGCTCGGTTATTGATAGAGTGAATAGATCTGCCATTTCTTGAAATCTCTCTTCTGATTCAAAATCTTGGTATCCCCCCTTGTTCCGGTCATGGAATAGATGAAATAAATCAAAAAATGCATTTTCGTTCAAGAATGAAATCTTATTGGAACTGTCCATATCCGGTTCATCCTTCGGAACCATATCACATCCCGGATCTGATGAAATAGGATGAATTGAGACGGTATTTTGTAAATACGTAATTCTCTTGAATATATCAACTATTTCTTTATTTTCCGATCGCCTGGAAGGGACAAAAGAAACACCTTCTTGTTTCTTCAACAATTTCTGATCTCTAGTCGACCTCTCAGTAGGATTCGAACCCAGATGAAGTTCTGACCATCTATCAGAGAAAAAAGAACGAATTGATCTTGTAGGATTCCCAAGAAATTCTTCGATTTCTTCCGGAAGCAGATGATTATTCATCTGCTTCTCACGTTCCGTGAATAGCCGGGACATTGAGGAATATCCAGAAAGGCATTTTGGGAATCGATCTGATTCTATCTCTGTTCGTTCCGTTTGAAGAAAGGAAGGATCCAAAAGAATCGATCTTTCTTTTAGTTGCTGAATCTCTGTTTGATTAATCAATGTGTGATATTCCGAATCCTCATTCCTAATGGAATCGAAAGGATCTCTGGATTGATCAGAAGATCCTTTCAATTGGCTAGAATCCGTTACTTGAAAGAAAATAGATCTTGTGGAATCATATTGAATATTTGACGATACATTCCGTACCTTGCTAAAAAACCGATCCTTGTTTACCAACCACACATTGTCTAACCAAATCAAATCCTCTCTCGAGACGTTCCTCAAAAAATCCGATTTGTGCTGATTCTTCCCCCAACTAACGAAGAGATCTTGGCGGAATTGCCACATATGAAATTGAGCACAATTTTGCAAAAAAATACCCCACTTGTTTCTCGAGAAGAGATGGGAAACATGCTCAATATCGTTTGATTGAATAGTTGCCTCAGCTCCTTGTTGTTTGAAGAAACCCTCCACCTCAATTGGTCTTTTTTCATGAAAAGCAGACATGAGATAACAAATCAAGTGTTTCACTAAGATTTCGAATAGCTGTCCCGAATTCAAGTTGATTATGTTTCGCTTCTTACTCGGAGAAAGGCGATCAAAGAATTTCCAATCATGGTCCTTGCGGATCGGATCATCCGTATAGGATACAAAAAGAAACTCCAGATATTTGATATCTTTCTCTTTGAATGAGATCTCAATTCCAGCTACGGTTTCATTAGATATCTTACAACTAGAATCCCTCTTTTTTCCGATCTGGTTCCTCCACCGCCGCGAACCCCAGTTAGATTCAGGCATGATACGCTTTTTAGTTATTGGGAGAACCCAAGTACTCTCTTTCGGATCCATGAAACAACTCTCAGAGATCTTTTTCCCTTTTGGAAGATACAGGAGCGAAACAATCAACCTATTGAGATTGGAAGACCAAAAAGATTCTTTCTCTTTCAATGTATAATTTTTGGGTCCAATGGAATTCATAGGTATAGGAAGAAGCCCCATCAAATAGAGATTTTTTCTTTCGACCCTATTTCGATTGTTAGTACGATATATAAGGAACACTACTACAAGCAGTACTACACCCCTGATCGTGAAATATCGAGTGCTTGTTGAACCCTGTGAATCACGTGAAAGTAGGACAGTCCAAATTCGGGGGTCAAAGAGTCTCATAAAGCGCTCTTGGTGGAAAAAAATGGGAGTGAAAGACCCCACCGAATCGAATTTGGTCCATGAATCTAAGAAATAGTGAGAATTCTTGATCTCTCTCAATTCGAAGATCCAGGATTTGAAGTGATGTCCTCTCATTGATTCCTCCTAAGGAATCCAATTCAATGGGAATTGGGTCATTCCCAATGTACAATGACTCCCGCCAAGCATCCATGGCTGAATGGTTAAAGCGCCCAACTCATAATTGGCGAATTCGTAGGTTCAATTCCTGCTGGATGCAGATTGACGGAAGTATTCAATAAGGCTAAGTATCAATGGAATCTCATCATCCATACATAACGAATTGGTATGGTATATTCATACCAACCATAACATATGAAGAGTAAGAACTAGAATTCTTATCGATACTGGAACTCGTGG